GTCCCCGTAGCTTAATGCCCAAAGCATGACACTGAAGATGTCAAGATGGCCGCTTCTCCGCCCGAGGACAAAAGACTTAGTCCTAACCTTACCATTAATTATCATTAAACATATACATGCAAGTATCCGCATCCCAGTGTAAATGCCCTCAACCAACCTAACCCTGTTTAACAGGAAAGAGGAGCAGGTATCAGGCACACCCGCCCGTAGCCCAAGACACCTTGCTTAGCCACACCCCCACGGGTTTTCAGCAGTAATTAACATTAAGCCATAAGTGAAAACTTGACTTAGTTATAATGATCCAGGGCCGGTAAATCTTGTGCCAGCCACCGCGGTCATACAAGAGGCCCAAATTAATGGTACACGGCGTAAAGCGTGGAGATATGCTATCCATTCAGACTCAGACCAAAATATACCCAAGCCGTCATAAGCCATAGGTATACCTAAAATCACCATAAAAATGGTCTCAGCACCAAAGATTAATTTACCCCCACGAAAGCTAAGGTTCAAACTGGGATTAGATACCCCACTATGCTTAGCCCTAAATCTAGATGCTTACTTTACCAAAGCATTCGCCTGAGAACTACGAGCACAAACGCTTAAAACTCTAAGGACTTGGCGGTGCCCTATACCCACCTAGAGGAGCCTGTTCTATAATCGATACCCCACGATTCACCCGACCATCTCTCGCCCTGACAGCCTACATACCGCCGTCGCCAGCCCGCCTAAGTGAAAGAATAGCAGCGAGCACAATAGTTACACACTAACAAGACAGGTCAAGGTATAGCCCATGAGATGGAAGAAATGGGCTACATTTTCTAACATAGAATATCCCCTTTGCAAACGGAAGAGGTAATGAAACCCCCTCAGAAGGCGGATTTAGCAGTAAAATGGAACCAGAATGTCCACTTTAAGCCGGCCCTAGGGCACGTACATACCGCCCGTCACCCTCCTCACAAGCAATATAACTACATACATAATAACTCGTACCCTAAGCTGAAGATGAGGTAAGTCGTAACAAGGTAAGTGTACCGGAAGGTGTACTTAGCATATCAGGACGTAGCTATAAACCAAAGCATTCAGCTTACACCTGAAAGATGTCTTCTAACCAGGACCGACCTGATGCCAACTCTAGCTCGATACCTAAACCAAACAACACCACCAAACCTCTCCCCACGAACTAACTAAAACATTCTCCACACTTAGTATAGGCGATAGAAAAGTTACTTGACGCAATAGAGACCCTCCCGTACCGTAAGGGAAAGTTGAAATAATAGTGAAAACCCAAGCAAAAAACAGCAAAGATCAACCCTTGTACCTTTTGCATCATGATTTAGCAAGAACAACCAAGCATAGCGAACTTTAGCTTGCCATCCCGAAACCCAAGCGAGCTACTTGCAAGCAGCTACTTTGAGCAAACCCGTCTCTGTGGCAAAAGAGTGGGAAGACTTGCTAGTAGAGGTGAAAAGCCAACCGAGCTGGGTGATAGCTGGTTGCCTGCAAAATGAATTTAAGTTCTCCCCTAAAACTCCCTACCGGACAATACCAACCAGCCCCAACGTGACAATTTAGGAGCCATTTAAAGGAGGTACAGCTCCTTTAAAACCAGAATACAGTCTCTACCAGAGGGTAACACCCACTACCTCCCCACATGTAGGCCTTCAAGCAGCCACCAATCAAGAGTGCGTCAAAGCTCACTCAACTTAAAAATCCAAAAACATCATGAACCCCTCACCCCTAGCAGGCCAACCTATGACTATAGGAGAATTAATGCTAAAATGAGTAACTTGAAGACCACCCCTTCTCTCAGGCGCAAGCTTACATACCACATTATTAACAGCTAGACTAATACACCCACGACACAAGAACAAATATTCCACTAACCTGTTACCCCAACCCAGGAGCGCCCACTAAGAGAGATTAAAATCTGCAAAAGGAACTTGGCAAACCCAAGGCCCGACTGTTTACCAAAAACATAGCCTTCAGCTCAACTAGTATTGAAGGTGATGCCTGCCCAGTGACCGCAGTTCAACGGCCGCGGTATCCTAACCGTGCGAAGGTAGCGCAATCAATTGTCTCATAAATCGAGACTTGTATGAATGGCTAAACGAGGTCTTAACTGTCTCTTGCAGATAATCAGTGAAATTGATCTTCTTGTGCAAAAGCAAGAATGCCATCATAAGACGAGAAGACCCTGTGGAACTTGAAAATCTAAGACCAATGCAAACACCATTCCAACCTACTCGGCCCACCCCTCTGCACCCAATGATCTTAATTTTTTGGTTGGGGCGACCTTGGAGAACAAAAAATCCTCCAAAAATAAGACCACCACCTCTTAACCTAGAGCCTACTCCTCAAAGTACTAACAGTGACCCGACCCAATATAATTGATTAATGAACCAAGCTACCCCAGGGATAACAGCGCAATCTCCTTCAAGAGCCCCTATCGACAAGGAGGTTTACGACCTCGATGTTGGATCAGGACATCCTAATGGTGCAGCCGCTATTAAGGGTTCGTTTGTTCAACGATTAAAGTCCTACGTGATCTGAGTTCAGACCGGAGCAATCCAGGTCGGTTTCTATCTATGTTGCACTACCCCTAGTACGAAAGGACCGAGGTAGTAAGGCCAATGTCCAACAACACGCCTTCTCTCTAATTAATGATCCCAACTCAATTAATAAGAGCACACTAAAACTTATACTCGTCCTAGAAAAGGACAGCTAGCGTGGCAGAGCACGGTAAATGCAAAAGGCTTAAGCCCTTTACCCAGAGGTTCAAATCCTCTCCCTAGCTTTACACATAATGCACACCATAAGCTACCTACTCATATCACTATCCTACGCCGTCCCCATTCTAATTGCCGTAGCATTCCTTACTTTAGTAGAACGAAAAATCCTAAGCTACATGCAAGCTCGCAAAGGGCCTAACGTTGTCGGCCCATTCGGCCTACTTCAACCCGTAGCAGATGGTATCAAACTATTTATTAAAGAACCTATCCGCCCCTCAACATCTGCTCCCCTCCTATTTTCCACAACCCCTATCCTAGCCCTACTCCTAGCACTCACAATCTGAATCCCTCTCCCCATCCCATTCTCGCTTACAGACCTAAACTTAGGCCTCCTATTCCTACTGTCAATATCTAGCCTGGCCGTATATTCCATCCTATGGTCAGGTTGAGCTTCAAACTCAAAATACGCACTCATAGGTGCCCTACGAGCCGTTGCACAGACAATCTCCTACGAAGTTACATTAGCAATCATTCTTCTATCCATTGTTACATTAAGTGGGAACTATACTCTAAGCACCCTAGCCACAACCCAAGAGCCCCTTTACCTTATCTTCTCTACCTGGCCCCTAGCAATAATATGATATATTTCCACACTCGCAGAAACTAACCGAGCCCCATTCGATCTAACTGAAGGTGAATCAGAACTCGTCTCCGGATTTAATGTAGAATACGCCGCAGGTCCATTCGCCCTATTCTTCCTAGCTGAATATGCCAACATCATACTAATAAACATAATAACAACAATCCTGTTTATTAACCCAAGCTCACTAAACCTACCACCACAACTATTCCCTATAGTACTAGCTACAAAAACCCTACTTCTATCCTCCGGATTCCTATGAATTCGAGCCTCCTACCCACGATTCCGCTACGATCAACTAATGCATCTCCTATGAAAAAACTTTCTCCCACTGACCCTAGCCTTCTGCCTCTGACATACAAGCATGCCAATCTCATTTGCAGGTATTCCCCCTCACCTAAGAAACTTACAGCCAGAGGAAATGTGCCTGAACCTAAGGGTCACTATGATAAAGTGAACATAGAGGTTTACCAATCCTCTCATTTCCTTAACCTAATTAGAAAAGTAGGAATCGAACCTACACAAGGGAAATCAAAGCTCCCCATACTTCCTCTATATTATTTCCTAGCAAGGTCAGCTAATAAAGCTATCGGGCCCATACCCCGAAAATGATGGTTTAACCCCTTCCCTTGCTAATGAACCCACACGCTAAACTTATATCACTAACTAGTATAATCCTAGGGACAACAATCACAGTATCAAGCAATCACTGAATCCTAGCTTGAACCGGACTAGAGATTAATACCCTTGCAATCATTCCATTAATCTCCAAATCCCACCACCCCCGAGCCGTAGAGGCCTCAATTAAATATTTCCTAACCCAAGCATCGGCTTCAGCCTTAATTCTATTCTCAAGTTTAATCAATGCCTGAAATACTGGCCAATGAGACATCACCCAACTAACAAATCCTACATCTTCCACCATACTCACAGCAGCAATCGCCATAAAACTAGGCCTAGTACCATTCCACTTTTGATTCCCCGAAGTACTCCAAGGATCAACATTAACCACTGCCCTCCTTCTATCAACACTAATCAAGCTCCCACCACTAACCATTCTAGTACTAGTTGCACCCTCTCTAAACCCAACTATTCTCACCACACTAGCCCTAGCCTCTGCCGCCCTTGGTGGCTGAATGGGACTAAATCAGACACAAACCCGCAAAATCCTGGCTTTCTCTTCCATCTCACATCTGGGCTGAATAACTGTAATCATTATCTATGACCCCAAACTCACTATACTAACCTTCTACTTATATGCCCTCATAACAGCCTCCGTATTCCTATCCTTAAACACAGCCAAAACCATAAACCTCTCCACACTAATAACTTCCTGAACTAAAACCCCTGCACTAAACGCTAGCCTACTACTTGCCCTACTCTCTCTAGCCGGACTACCCCCCATATCAGGATTCCTACCAAAATGAATAATCTTACAAGAGTTAACAATTCAAGAAATAACGCCCACAGCCGTAATTATTTCATTACTATCCCTCCTAGGATTATTTTTCTACTTACGCCTCGCTTACTACGCCACCATCACTCTACCACCCAACTCCACAAACTTCATAAAACAGTGGTACATTAACAAAACCTCAAATACTATAACCGCTACCCTCTCTTCCTTATCCATCACCCTCCTACCACTCTCCCCCTTAATCCTCACTATACTCTAGAAACTTAGGCTAACAAACAAACCAAAGGCCTTCAAAGCCTTAAATAAGAGTTAAATCCTCTTAGTTTCTGCTAAGGCCAACAGGATATTAACCTGCATCTCCTGAATGCAAATCAGACACTTTAATTAAGCTAAAGCCTCCCTAGGCAGATGGGCCTCGATCCCATAATCCCTTAGTTAACAGCTAAGTGCCTAATCCTGCCGGCTTCTGCCTAATAGGCTCCGGTACACATCTAATGTACATCGATGAGCTTGCAACTCAACATGAATTTCACCACAGAGCCGATAAGAAGAGGATTTGAACCTCTGTAAAAAGGACTACAGCCTAACGCTTAATCACTCAGCCATCTTACCCGTGACTTTCATCACTCGATGATTATTCTCTACAAACCACAAAGACATTGGCACATTATACCTTATTTTCGGCGCATGAGCAGGCATAGCAGGTACAGCCCTTAGCTTACTAATCCGTGCTGAACTCGGTCAGCCAGGCACTCTTCTCGGAGATGACCAAATCTATAATGTCATTGTAACCGCCCATGCTTTCGTCATGATCTTCTTTATGGTAATACCAGTAATAATTGGAGGCTTCGGAAACTGATTAGTCCCCCTTATAATTGGGGCCCCCGACATAGCCTTTCCCCGAATAAATAACATGAGCTTCTGATTACTCCCACCGTCATTCCTACTACTACTTGCCTCATCCACAGTCGAAGCTGGAGTAGGAACAGGATGGACAGTTTACCCACCACTAGCTGGTAACCTTGCCCATGCAGGTGCTTCCGTGGACCTAGCGATCTTCTCCCTCCACCTGGCTGGTGTATCCTCTATCCTAGGCGCAATCAACTTTATCACCACTGCCATCAACATAAAACCCCCAGCTCTGTCACAATACCAAACTCCATTATTTGTGTGATCCGTACTAATTACTGCCATTCTCTTACTCTTATCTCTCCCAGTACTCGCCGCCGGCATTACTATACTCCTCACCGACCGCAACTTAAACACCACCTTCTTCGATCCAGCAGGAGGAGGAGATCCAATCCTATATCAACACCTATTCTGATTCTTCGGACACCCAGAGGTTTATATCCTTATCCTACCAGGATTTGGAATTATTTCTCATGTAGTTGCTTATTATGCTGGCAAAAAAGAGCCCTTCGGCTATATAGGAATAGTATGAGCCATACTATCCATTGGGTTCCTAGGATTTATTGTCTGAGCCCACCACATATTCACAGTTGGAATAGACGTTGACACCCGAGCTTACTTCACATCTGCTACTATAATTATTGCCATCCCTACAGGTATTAAAGTCTTTAGCTGACTCGCAACCCTTCATGGAGGCTCCATTAAATGAGAGCCCCCAATCCTATGAGCTCTGGGATTTATCTTCCTCTTCACCATTGGAGGTCTAACAGGCATTGTTCTAGCCAACTCCTCATTAGACATCGCCCTCCATGACACATACTATGTAGTAGCACATTTCCACTATGTTCTATCCATAGGGGCCGTATTCGCCATCCTAGCAGGATTCACCCACTGATTCCCACTATTTACTGGATACACCCTTCACCGAACCTGAGCTAAAGCCCACTTCGGCGTTATATTTACTGGAGTAAACCTCACATTCTTCCCCCAACACTTCTTAGGTCTAGCCGGAATACCTCGACGATACTCTGACTACCCAGATGCTTACACCCTATGAAATACTATATCCTCTATTGGCTCTCTAATCTCTATAACAGCCATCATCATGCTCATATTTATTATTTGAGAAGCTTTCTCATCAAAACGCAAAGTCCTACAACCCGAATTAACCCACACTAACATCGAATGAATCCATGGCTGCCCACCCCCACACCACACATTTGAAGAACCAGCCTTTGTCCAAGTACAAGAAAGGAAGGAATCGAACCTCCTCACGCTGGTTTCAAGCCAACTGCACAAACCACTTATGCTTCTTTCTTATGAGATGTTAGTAAACTCATTACATGGTCTTGTCAAGGCCAAATCACAGGCTAAGCTCCCGTACATCTCATGTGGCCAACCCCTCCCAATTCGGATTCCAAGACGCATCATCCCCAATCATAGAAGAACTAGTTGAATTCCACGATCATGCCCTTATAGTTGCATTAGCTATCTGTAGCTTAGTCCTATACCTCCTAGCCCTTATACTAATAGAAAAACTATCCTCCAACACAGTGGACGCACAGGAAGTCGAACTCATCTGGACCATCCTGCCTGCTATCGTACTTATCCTACTAGCCCTCCCATCCCTACAAATCCTCTACATAATAGACGAAATTGACGAGCCTGACTTAACCCTAAAAGCAATCGGCCATCAGTGATACTGATCCTACGAGTATACAGACTTCAAAGACCTAACATTCGACTCCTACATAATTCCCACATCTGAACTGCCCACAGGCCACTTCCGATTACTAGAAGTAGACAACCGAGTTGTTATTCCAATAGAATCCCCAATTCGCATTATTGTCACTGCTGGAGACGTTCTTCATTCATGAGCAGTCCCTACCCTGGGAGTAAAAACTGACGCCATCCCGGGACGACTCAACCAAACCTCATTCATTACAACTCGCCCTGGAATTTTCTACGGCCAATGCTCAGAAATCTGTGGAGCTAACCATAGTTATATACCCATTGTAGTTGAATCAACACCTCTTCCACACTTCGAAAGTTGATCATCACTTCTATCTTCCTCATCATTAAGAAGCTATGCCACAGCACTAGCCTTTTAAGCTAGAAAAAGAGGTTCATTCTCCTCCTTAATGAAATGCCACAACTAAATCCGCATCCCTGATTCCTCATTATAATCTCATCCTGACTTATTTTCTTACTAATTATGCAACCCAAAACCTCCTCAGCCTACCTGACAAACCACCCATCCAGCAAAACCAAACCCATTCATATGCCCCCATCATGATCTTGACCATGAACCTAACTTTCTTTGACCAATTTTCTAGCCCACAACTATTAGGAATCCCATTAATCCTACTCTCTATTCTATTCCCCACCCTCCTACTACCCTCCCCCAACAACCGTTGAATCACAAACCGACTCTCGACTCTACAACTTTGACTTCTGCAACTACTGACTAAGCAACTTATAGCTCCACTGAATAAAACCGGCCACAAATGAGCCCTCATCCTATCTTCGCTAATAACATTCCTTCTTTTAACCAACCTTTTAGGATTACTACCCTACACATTTACCCCCACAACCCAACTATCTATAAATATAGCCCTAGCATTCCCCCTATGATTAGCCACAGTTCTCATTGGTCTACGGAACCAACCATCAATTTCCCTAGGACATATCCTGCCAGAAGGAACCCCCACCCCCCTAATCCCTGCCTTAATTCTTATCGAAACTATCAGCTTACTTATCCGTCCACTTGCCCTAGGTGTTCGACTCACAGCAAACCTCACAGCTGGCCATCTCTTAATCCAACTAATCTCAACAGCAACAATAGCTCTACTTCATATCCTCCCCACTATCTCCGCCCTTACCATATTAATCCTTATCCTATTAACAATCCTTGAATTAGCAGTCGCAATAATTCAAGCCTATGTCTTCGTCCTACTCATTACCCTGTACTTACAAGAAAACATTTAATGGCACACCAAGCACACTCCTACCACCTAGTCGACCCCAGCCCATGACCCATTTTTGGCGCTGCTGCAGCCTTACTAACAACCTCTGGACTAATTATATGATTCCACTACAACTCCGCCTACCTACTACTATCCGGCCTACTCTCCATAATCCTAGTCATACTTCAATGATGACGAGACATCATCCGAGAAAGCACCTTTCAAGGACACCACACCCCCACAGTCCAAAAAGGCCTACGATACGGCATAATCTTATTCATTACATCTGAAATCTTCTTCTTCCTCGGATTCTTTTGAGCATTCTTCCACTCCAGCCTAGCCCCCACACCCGAACTAGGAGGACTATGACCCCCCACAGGAATCAGCCCATTAAACCCCTTAGAAGTACCACTACTAAACACTGCAATCCTGCTAGCTTCCGGAGTAACTGTAACCTGGGCACATCACAGCATCACTGAACGTAACCGAAAACAAGCTGCCCAGGCCCTATCACTAACAATCCTGTTAGGATTCTACTTTACAATACTACAAGCCACAGAATACTACGAAGCCCCTTTCTCCATCGCCGATGGAGTCTACGGTTCTACCTTTTTTGTAGCAACCGGATTTCACGGACTACACGTTATCATTGGCTCTACCTTCCTAACAATCTGCCTACTCCGACTAGTTAAATTTCACTTTACATCTAACCACCACTTTGGCTTCGAAGCTGCCGCCTGATACTGGCACTTCGTTGATGTAATCTGATTATTCCTCTACATAACCATCTACTGATGAGGATCATGCTCTTCTAGTATAATTATTACAATTGACTTCCAATCTCTAAAATCTGGTTACACCCCAGAGATGAGCAATGAACATAATTACATTCATACTCCTACTGTCCCTCACACTAGCTACCCTACTAACCTCTATCAACCTATGATTAACTCAAACCAACCCAGATTCAGAAAAACTTTCCCCCTACGAATGTGGCTTTGACCCGCTGGGGTCAGCCCGACATCCTTTTTCTATCCGATTTTTCCTCAGTAGCCATCCTATTCTTATTATTCGACCTAGAAATCGCCCTCCTACTACCTCTTCCATGAGCAATCCAACTACCCCACCCCACACTCACAATACTATGAACCTCAATAATCCTACTCCTACTTACACTAGGCCTAATCTACGAATGAATTCAAGGAGGCTTAGAATGGGCAGAATAACAGAAAGTTAGTCTAACCCAAGACAGTCGATTTCGGCTCGGCAAATTACAGGAAACACTGTAACTTTCTTATGCCCATACACCTATACTTCTACTCAGCTTTTGCCCTAAGCTGCCTAGGCCTTGCCTTCCACCGAACCCACTTCATCTCCGCCCTATTATGCCTTGAGAGCATAATACTCTCCATATACATCACCCTTTCTATCTGACCAATCCACACCCAAACCCCTTCTTTTTCTATAATCCCTATTCTCATACTAGCTTTTTCAGCCTGTGAGGCAGGAACAGGCCTCGCCATACTAGTAGCATCCACTCGAACACACGGCTCAGACCACCTACACAACCTAAATCTCCTACAATGCTAAAAATTATCATCCCAACTATCATACTTCTCCCAACAGCCCTACTCTCCCCTAAAAATTTTATTTGAACCAACACAACTACCCACAGCCTACTAATCGCCGCACTAAGCCTGCAATGACTCCACCCCACATACTTCCCTCACAAACACCTCACCCAATGAACAAGTATCGATCAAATCTCAGCCCCACTCTTAGTCCTATCCTGCTGACTTCTCCCTCTCATACTAATTGCCAGTCAAAACCATCTTCATTCAGAACCAACCGTGCGAAAACGGACTTTCATCACCACCCTTATTATAGTTCAACCATTCATTATCTTAGCATTCTCTACCACAGAACTATCTATATTCTATATCTCTTTTGAAGCAACCCTAATTCCCACGCTCATCCTAATTACCCGATGAGGCAACCAACCCGAACGCCTCAGCGCCGGTATTTACCTAATATTCTACACCCTCATTAGCTCCCTCCCCCTCCTAATCACCCTACTATACCTCCATTCACAAACCGGCACCCTACACATCCCACTAATAAAATTAATACACCCATCACTAACTCTGTCATGAACCGGCATTCTCTCAGGCCTGGCACTCTTAATAGCATTTATAGTGAAAGCCCCACTATATGGCCTTCATCTATGACTGCCCAAAGCCCACGTAGAAGCACCCATCGCAGGATCAATACTGCTCGCAGCACTTCTACTTAAACTAGGAGGCTACGGCATCATACGAATTACCATCATTACTGGTCCTCTAACAAACTACTTATGCTACCCATTCTTAGCCCTCGCACTATGAGGGGCACTAATAACTAGTTCTATCTGCCTACGACAGACAGACCTAAAATCACTAATCGCATACTCATCCGTCAGTCACATGGGCCTAGTCATTGCCGCCTCTATAATCCAAACTGACTGATCATTCTCAGGAGCTGTAATTCTCATAATCTCCCATGGCCTCACCTCTTCCATACTATTCTGCTTAGCCAATACAAATTATGAACGGACACACAGCCGAACCCTTATTATAACCCGAGGCCTACAACCTCTCCTCCCCCTCATATGTACATGATGACTTCTAGCTAACCTCACAAACATAGCCCTCCCCCCAACGACAAATCTTATAGCCGAGCTCACTATCATGATCAGCTTATTCAAATGATCTCCATTTACAATTATTCTAACTGGCCTAGCAACGCTACTCACCGCTTCCTACACCCTATTCATATTCCTAACCACTCAACGAGGAACACTACCAACCCACATCTCCTCCATCTACCACTCAACCACACGAGAACACCTCCTAATAACCCTCCACATATTACCCATGCTTCTCCTCATCGCCAAACCAGAACTTATTTCAGGCATTTACTAGCTAATGCAAATATAGTTTTAACCCAAACATTAGACTGTGATTCTAAAAATAGAAGTTTAAATCTTCTTATTCGCCAAGGGGAGGTATAACCAACAGGAACTGCTAACTCCTGCATCTGAGCCTAAACCCTCAGTCCCCTTGCTTTTAAAGGATAACAGTAATCCACTGGTCTTAGGAACCATTTATCTTGGTGCAACTCCAAGTAAAAGCAATGGAAGCCACATTACTCTTGAACACCCTGACCCTCCTGACATTCATAACCCTTACAGCACCTATTATCCTCCAACTCCTCACACCAAACTTTAAAATCACCCCATCAATTATTACCACCTACGTAAAATCCGCCTTCCTCATCAGCCTCCTCCCCATACTAATCTTCATCTCCTCTGGGACCTCCACGATTACCTCCTACTGAAACTGAAACTTTGTCACCAACTTCAAAATCCCAATAAGCTTCAAACTTGATGAATACTCAATAATATTTCTCCCAATCGCCTTATTCGTAACCTGATCAATCCTTCAATTTGCCACATGATATATAGCCTCAGAACCTTCAATCTCCAAATTCTTCACATATCTACTAATATTCCTAATCGCAATACTTACCCTTATTATCGCTAACAACATATTCCTACTATTCATTGGTTGAGAAGGCGTGGGTATCATATCTTTCCTACTAATCGGCTGATGGTACGGACGGACAGATGCTAACACCGCAGCACTTCAAGCCGTAATTTACAACCGAATTGGAGACATTGGCCTTATCATTAGTATAGCCTGACTAGCTTCTACCATCAACACATGAGAAATTCAACCCCCACAATACAATGCTCAAATCCCTATACTCCCCCTCCTAGGACTCATCCTAGCTGCCACTGGCAAATCTGCACAATTTGGCCTTCATCCATGACTACCTGCCGCAATAGAAGGCCCCACACCCGTCTCCGCCTTACTGCATTCAAGTACAATAGTCGTAGCCGGAATCTTCCTGCTCATTCGCACACATCCTTTTTTAACTAACAACCCTACCGCTCTAACCATCTGTTTATGCTTAGGGGCACTATCCACAACATTTGCTGCTATCTGCGCACTCACCCAAAACGACATTAAAAAAATTATTGCCTTCTCTACATCTAGCCAACTCGGACTAATAATAGTTGCTATCGGCCTAAACCTCCCTCAACTAGCATTCCTTCATATTTCCACCCACGCTTTCTTCAAGGCTATACTATTCCTATGTTCCGGCTCAATCATTCACAACCTCGCCGGTGAGCAAGACATCCGAAAAATAGGCGGACTACAAAACCTCCTCCCCATAACAACCTCATGCCTTACAATCGGCAACCTTGCCCTAATAGGGACACCATTCCTAGCAGGATTCTACTCCAAAGACCTCATTATCGAGACCCTCAACAATTCCTACCTAAACTCATGAGCACTCCTACTCACCCTACTCGCCACATCCTTCACTGCCACTTACAGTCTCCGAATAATCCTCCTAGTACAGACCGGATTTTGCCGAATCAATCCAACCTCCCCCATTAATGAGAACTCACCTGCCATCTCTAACCCCATCACCCGACTTGCATTAGGTANCATCACCGCTGGACTCCTAATCTCATCAAATATCCTTCCCACAAAAACTCCCCCCATAACTATACCCACTATCACCAAAACTGCCGCTGTCACCGTCACAGTCCTTGGCATTTTTATAGCCCTAGAACTACTAAACCTAACCCATAACCTCACCTCCCCCAAACAAAACCCCCACACAAATTTCTCCTTAACTCTAGGATACTTCAACCCACTTGCACATCGAACCACCCCTACCCAACTCCTTAACTCAGGACAAAAAGTTGCATCCCACCTAATTGACCTATCCTGATATAAAAAATTCGGGCCCGAAGGCCTAGGCCATCTTCAACTACTTGCTTCAAAGACATACACCCCCCTGCACTCTGGTTTAATTAAAACTTACTTAAGCTCCTTCGCCCTATCGATCCTAATCCTCCTCCTCCTAACCTAATCAATGGCCCCAAACATTCGAAAATCCCACCCCCTACTAAAAATCATTAACAACTCCCTAATTGATCTCCCATCTCCCTCAAACATCTCCGCGTGGTGAAACTTTGGATCCCTCCTAGGAATCTGCCTCATCACCCAAATCCTAACTGGCCTACTCCTAGCTATACACTACACAGCCGATACCTCCCTAGCCTTCTCCTCAGTTGCCCACATCTACCGAGATGTCCAATATGGCTGACTCATCCGAAACCTCCATGCAAATGGAGCCTCCTTCTTCTTTATCTGCATCTTCACGCATATCGGACGTGGAATTTACTATGGCTCTTACCTATACAAGGAGACATGAAACTCCGGGGTTATTCTCTTGCTGACACTCATAGCAACTGCCTTCGTAGGCTACGTCCTCCCATGAGGCCAAATATCCTTTTGAGGCGCAACCGTAATTACAAACTTATTTTCCGCCATCCCCTATATCGGCCAAACATTAGTAGAATGGGCTTGAGGGGGCTTTTCTGTAGACAATCCCACACTAACCCGATTCTTTGCACTCCACTTCCTTCTGCCCTTCCTAATTGCCGGCATCTCCATTGTTCACCTAACCTTTCTTCATGAATCTGGGTCAAATAATCCACTGGGAATTGTCTCCCACTGTGATAAAATCCCATTCCACCCATACTTCACCACAAAAGACATTCTAGGATTCGCCCTACTAGCCGCCCCTCTCCTCACCTTAACTTTCTTCTCCCCAAACCTTCTTGGAGACCCAGAAAACTTTACCCCAGCCAATCCACTAGTCACTCCCCCACATATTAAGCCCGAATGATACTTTCTATTCGCATACGCAATCCTACGATCAATCCCCAACAAATTAGGCGGAGTACTGGCCCTCGCCGCCTCCATCCTCATCCTATTCACCCTGCCTCTCCTCCATAAATCCAAACTACGCTCCATAACATTCCGACCCATATCCCAAATTCTATTTTGACTCCTAACAGCTAACCTCCTGATCTTAACATGAATCGGGAGCCAACCTGTTGAAGACCCATTCATTATCATTGGCCAAATCGCGTCATTCCTCTACTTCTTCATCATCCTATTCCTATTCCCAATCATCGGAACCTTAGAAAACAAAATCCTCTATTAATACTCTAATAGTTTATATAAAACATTGGTCTTGTAAACCAAAAACTGAAGACTCACCCCTTCTTAGAGTAACCACCCACCTATTTCAGTTCGGCGGGAGGGAAAGATATACAGACCCATCAGAAAAAGAGGACTTAAACCTCCACCTCCAGCTCCCAAAGCTGATGTTCTCACTAAACTATCTTCTGATCTCCCCTCCCTACACAGCCCGAATTGCCCCCCAAGACACCCCCCGCACAAGCTCCAACACCACAAAAAGTGTCAACAGCAGCCCTCACCCCACTACTATAAACATTCCCGCCCCTGATGAATAAAATATTGCCACCCCACTAAAATCCAACCGAATAGAGACAACTCCTCCCCCATCCACTGTACTAACCCCCCCAAAACCAAATCCCGTACACCCCCACAACACCACCCCCGCTAGAACTACCGTTACTAACCCCATACTATTTCCCAAAACCCGCCAGCTGTCCCAGGCTTCAGGATAAGGATCTGCAGCTAAGGACACTGAGTAAATAAACACTACCAACATTCCTCCTAAATACACTAAAAATAGAGCTAATGAAATAAATGACATTCCCAAACTCACCAACCAACCACACCCAACTACAGACCCCACCACCAAACCCAGCACCCCATAGTAAGGTGATGGGTTTGATGCCACTGCTAAAGCCCCTAAAATAAAACTTATTCCTAAAAAAAGCATAAAATATGTCATAGTTTCTGCTCGGTTCGACACCAAGGCCTGTGGTCTGAAAAACCACTGTTGTNCTCAACTACAGAAACTAATACTCACCTTTCCCCCCCNNNCCCCCCATACATTTTTTATGTATGAGTGTGCATTATATTATATAGGACATTAATTTTTTCCTCATATAATGTTTTATTGTACATTAAACTATTTAGTATATTATACAATGATCTACCCCCATAACCAATAATAACCCAAAGTTATATCCATGTTTGACAGACATAATAATGTTACTTCCTCATAACTGCTTACAGGATAATCAAGTGATACCTAGTACCAGATGGATTTCTAGTCTCCTCCCCTCACGAGAAATCAGCAACCGCTTGTAAGTAATATCCGGTATGCGCTAGTTTCAGGAACCCACATTTAATATACAATGGTCCACGCGCCTCTGGTTCTTACTTCAGGGATCGTAATAGCTTAGTCCCCTCACGTCTCTTTTTAAGAGACATTTGGTATGTGAGAAGCACCATTTCCTTTCATAATACCGACATCCATATACGTTTTTGTCCATCTAGCTCTCTTTTTTTTCTCTGTACCTTCAACGTACCCCCATACTATGCCGCTGTCAGAAGGCTCACTATTTAGGTCTGGACATCAATGGTCTTCGTAATACGTCTCTGTCCCAGAGCCGATTAATGAGACGGTTGGCGTATATGTGGAATCATTCGAACACTGATGCACTTTGCTTCACATTTGGTTAATTCTAGATCCACCCCCAACTAAATTGGCAATAATAGTTAATGCTTGTTGGACATATCAGACACACTTTTTAAGACCCCATTTTTCCATAACTTTGTAAAAAATTATGGAAAAACCATATCTTCAACAAATTTCATTTTTTTTACTTTTTGTCAAACTTTTTTGCTTTTTCATAATTTAATCACTCCTAAAATTACTACTAAAAAATTTTTTTGAAAAAAAAAAAATTTAATTTTTACACTTCCAAAAATGTTACAAAATATCACCCTCAATCCCATCACTCCAACATTTGCCCCTCCTTTTTCCCCCACTCCGCACAACATAAAAACAAAAACAAACTTTTCATAACCCCAATTAAACTAAACCTCACTTCCCCCCAACCCAAAACACCA